TTGGAGACCCGCGTTCTACCGAACTGAACTAAGAGCGCTTTCTTATCACAGATAGTAAAGAATAAAGGGGATTACTTTTGTAATCCACTCCTGCCTGCGTATCACATATATATAAGTATCGCCGAGATAGATATTGTTAGAATTGTATATGTGTTATATGTATATATAGTATTATATGCTACTATAATGTGATTCAGTATATAATTAAATCAAAATCAATAAGATATATATTAATTGTATTTAAGAATAAAATTCTTAATACTATTCTCAAAATGACAGATTATGTATGTCCAATTTTAATCGATTTCAGCGATCTCAATCAATTCGTCTTTACTTCTCAGAGGAAAAGTAATAGGTAGGGATGACAGGATTTGAACCCGTGACATTTTGTACCCAAAACAAACGCGCTACCAAGCTGCGCTACATCCCTTTTAATAGGTTTACAGTGTTATTGTAAATAATCCTTTTCTTTTTTTCCACATCATTCTTTATCATATTTAGATACAGAACAGAATAGATCTTGCCGTTTTTTTTTCATATCATATATGATATAATAGAAAAGTGTTTGGATACATATACGCTGTAAAGTAAAAAAAGCTTTTAGGCAATGCTCAGTAGGAAAGATGCATCTTTTTTAACTTAAAATAAAGGGAGCAAATCTTCTCTACCAGATAGGTGTACATTGAAATTTGCCTTAGGAATTTGATGTACAAATACAAGTGGTTTTTCTTTTGAAATACATATTCATTTGATCATCTATCAAATATGTATATGTATTATTCTTATGTGTTACAATATAGAACTAAAAAAAAGAAGGAGGATTTTCAATGCGAGATCTAAAAACATATCTCTCCGTGGCACCGGTACTAAGTACTTTATGGTTCGGATCTTTAGCAGGTCTATTGATAGAAATCAATCGTTTTTTCCCGGATGCGTTAACATTCCCCTTTTTTTAATTCTAGTTATTGACATGGTAGGGGGGTAACAAAGATTAGAGATAGAATTAACTACCTGTGACTAATCCCCCGCCCTTTCTCCCTTTGACCTTATATTCGAAAAGGGAGAAAGAAAATTGGAATTTTTCATTCGAGCTTGAGCACAAGCTTTGTTGAGCTTGAATCCAATCCAATTTTATATTTTTAAATGAATATAGGGAGAACGCAAATGAAAATATGGGTCTAGGGCAAAAGTATCATACACGAGACTTAAATGAAATACTGTACTGTGATTAGAAATAGAGTTATAAATCCTTGGATTACGTCTATTATACTATAACTAACTGAATTCTATTTACTATTAATATTTTGTGAATATTGCCTATTCCTCTAGTTACTGCAACGAACTCTTTTAAAGTGTATTTTGAGTTAGCAATTTCTATTTTTTTTCTTTCTCTCCGCTTCAGGTCGAAAATAAAAGAGTTGCTTGAATAAAAAATTAACAAAAAAAGGGGGGGGGTTCATGGCCAAGGGTAAAGATGTCCGAGTAAGCGTTATTTTGGAATGTATTAGTTGTGTACGAAAAAATGTTAATAAGGAATCAAGGGGTATTTCCCGGTATATTACTCAAAAGAATCGACACAACACACCTAGTCGATTGGAATTGAGAAAATTCTGTCCCTATTGTTACAAGCATACAATTCATGGAGAGATAAAAAAATAGACCGAACCGAACGTCTGTATATCACCTTTTGAAGGTTGAAGGAAGAGTTCAAAATTGAATAAACAGACATTTTATTCTATGCAATAGATAATAATTCGAATATCTAATATATATAGAAATTCTATTAGCAATTTTTTTAAAAAGAAAAAAGTAAAAAAGAATAAAAAAAAGGATTCCGAACTAGAAGCTATATTTAATTTAGAATATAATAATATAATATATAAATCAATATATAAATAAAGAGAAATATAAAAAAACAAATTCAAATTAAAGAAAAGAAAAAAACCAAATCCTATTTTGGTCGGATCTAAAAAAATGAATTAGAAATAGGATTTTCGGCAGAATATTTTTTATATAATAAGGAATAAATAAACTAAACAAACATGGATAAATCCAAGCGATCTTTCCTTAAATCTAAGCGGCCTTTTCGTAGGCGCTTGCCCCCGCTTCAACCGGGGGACCGAATTGATTATAGAAACATGAGTTTAATTAGTCGATTTATTAGTGAACAGGGAAAAATATTATCTAGGCGCGTGAATAGATTGACTCTGAAACAACAACGATTAATTACTATTGCTATAAAACAAGCTCGTATTCTATCTTTGTTACCCTTTCTGAATAATGAGAAACAATTTGAAAAAGCCAAGTCGGCCGTTAGAACTACGGGTTTTCGAACAAAAAAACAATAGGTTTACTCTTGATTTTTCTTTTTTTCAATTGATGTTTTGCTCGAAAAATCCGGATTTTAGGATTTTTTTGTTGTCTCGTAAGAAAAATCGAGGAAGAAGCAATCTTTTTTTTATTGAATGCCTTTGTTCATTTTGACTACTTTATTGTAATTGTATTTTACATTTTATTTTATCGGACTCATTTTGATTCTATCTTCCCTTCCCGGAGTTCCTTCTCCGGGGGATTTTGTTTAAATCATTTCGGGTGCTTCTTTCCAATCTTCGATCTCATCGGAAATACTATAAAGACAATTCTTATTTAATATAGCTATTTGTGCGAGTATTTTGCGATTAAGAATCAACTGTCTCGTGTACAGATCATTTATGAATTTACTATAACTATAGTATACACCCCTTTCTGTTTCGCGAATTGCTGCGTTTATCCGTGTAATCCACAACCGACGAAAATCTCTCTTTTTCTTATCTCTATCTCGATGAGCCGAAAACAAAGCTCTTATTTTCTGTTGAGCAATAATGCGAATAGTTTTGGAATGAGCCCCTCGAAAGCTTGATACAAATAAACGCATTTTTTTTCTACGTCTCCGAGCTATATACCCTCGTCTAACTCTGGTCATTGAATAAATGAAACTTTGTTAAATAACTAATTGATTTTCTTTCTCTTTGAGTTATTTTTTATTTCCTCGCTGGTAATAACAAAACGGATTTTTCCAATGTATAAAAAGAATTCCAATGGCTTTTGCTACTCTAACCTTCCCGACCACGATTTTTTATTTTTTTGCGGCATTTCGCCCCAACCCCAAATGAAATAAGAAATTGGATTGATACTACCCAAAGAAAAACGTATTCAATCGAGATAAATAAGGAAATAGTGGGTTCCTTCGTTTCTATGGTTACTTCTTAAACGGTGAGGTCCTCTCTATACACCGGAGCCCTTTACTTCGTTTAGTCAACGTTATTGGTAACTTGTACAATTCAAAATCTTTGGCTCTACCCATGAATTATCCAGTAATAGGTCTTTCACAACGAGATCCACCTATACAGTAACGGTATTTCATTTGGAAGGTTTGCTGGATAGCTGACCCTGTTAGTCCGTTTTGCAAAAATGGGAACAAAATTTTTGTTTTAAGAATACTTTCCCGCTTAATGTATAGCACTTGCTACCAATGGGAACTTGCTTCTCATCTTAAATCGAGCTGGTTGGGGTTACACCAAGAGAAACCATAAATTTCATACGCAATAGATGGATATAATAGATCTTTTTTTCGATAGTGGACGTAGTTCTTCCATTTTCTCCTATTCGTTGGCAATGATCATTGATACTGGAAAATTTATTTCTTTTGTTGGCCCAGCCGATAATCTGAACGAGTCGCACATACACCCTAGTACATGTTCCTCGGCGCTGAGGACATCCCCGAAGCGCGGGGGATTTCGTGACGTTTCTGATTGGCTGTCTTGTGTTTCTAATAAGCTGTTTAATAGTTGGCATGCTGAATCATTTACATAAGGGACTGGTTTAGATCAATCCTAACCTGATAATTATTCATTTTTTCTAGTTATAAGTTATATAGAATATTCCCCAGTCAAGTAAAAAGATAAAATATCAATTTGCGAATTTGCTTACTTCTACTCTTTCCATTTTTCTTTCTTTACTATTTCTACTCCTTCATTCGCTACAAGATCAATAATTCCGTGAGCTTGGGCTTCTCTTGCTGACATAAAAACATCCCTTTCCAGGTCTTCGGTTAGAACCCAAAAGGGTTGGCCTGTTCGTTGTGCATATACCTTTGTGAGGGTTTCTCGCAGAGCCAATAGTTCTTCCGCTTCCATCATACACTCTCCCGTCGATCCCTCATGAAAAGCACTAGCAGGTTGATGGATCATTACCCTGATGATATAACAAAAAAAAGGAGGTTCTTCTATCTCGCATGATGCGTCGAAGACAAAAGATAGCAAATAACAATAAACTTGAACAACCGTACGTGCATCTTTTGCGCATTGCATACGGCTCGACAATGAAATTTACTTTTCTCTTCCATCGAAGAAAAATAGAATCGCTCAGATTCAGATCAGTAAATTGTCCAATTACCACCCTTCTTTTCGTGAGTTCAAAATACTACGATGGCTCCGTTGCTTTATAGATTCGTTTCGTTCATTTCGTCTGTAATTCAGCAATCCCAAAGTTTCTTTTTGATTTTAAATAAGGAATTTTTTTTCGTACTCTTTCAAACATAAATATTGTTAGGTTAGGATTAAGAGTCTTTTGGTATAAAAAAAAGTTTGTGACGCTGAAATGGACTCCGGATAAATAAAAAAATCGGGAATACCTTTTATCTCATACTCCTCTCTCGATACATAATCTAATGTTTTGAAAAAAAAAACGAACAAAATTTTGCATATCGAATTCAAAGTGCCATGCTATTTTTACTCATAATATATATTGATATTTTTTATGGTGAAGGCATAATCTTTTTTTCTCAAATAAAAAACTCATTGGCGCCAAAGCCAAGCGTGAGGGAATGCAAGACGTTTGGTAATTTCTCCTCCGACCAGGATAAAAGATCCCATTGAAGCGGCTATTCCCATGCATATTGTATATATATCTGGTAGCACAAGTTGCATAGCATCAAAAATAGCTATTCCGGGTAATACCCACCCGCCAGGACAATTTATAAACATATACAAATCCTGGGTCTGATCCTCTATACTGAGATATACGATAAGACCAACAAGGTAATTCGAGACCTCGGTCGTAATCTCTTGGGTTAAAAAAATTAATCTTGCTCGATAAAGTCGGTTGATTAGGGTAAAATTGTATCCCTTAGGAACCGTACATGCACCTTTTGATGCATACGGTTCAAAAAATGTGAAAAATAAAAAATCAATGTGTAGATTACTGCCCTCTTCTTTTTGGATAGCAGTTTCTAATGAGGGGGTTTGTCTTCTATTTTTCAAGAAATATTAGTTTTTCTTCCTCATTTCCTTATTTCTACTATAACTAACTAGAACTAACTATAAACTATAAATAAATAGATAACTATACAATAACTATATAGAACAAAAGAATCATAAACATAAATAATGTAAAATTACATACATATAATATAAAGTAAAATTTTTTATTGAATATGCAATAATATGCAAATTAAATACAATCATAAAAAAAAAGAGTTATAGTTAAAGCGATAGTATTAGTTATAGTAAGAGTAAACTTTTCGAACTAACTGTTCGTTGATTTATTGTTTCATCGAGATTAAATGCAAACCACGATGTTATTTTCTTGTTCTTGAAGGGGCCTCTTCTCTTTAATTCTTTTAGGTTTATGCTCTACTCCGGGTAAAAATCTGCTCGATTTTTTTTTGCACATATAGGGCAAATGCTTCTAATACCGCTTCTTTTTGTTTTGCTAAGATTTCCTTTTTTCATTCGGCTCATGCCTTTGCCAAAAAAATTGGATATTCAACATATTGAATTCTTCTATTCTATTCGAGTAATTAGGGTTCAGTTGCTTTATTCCTTTTATCATTTTGAAATAGGAATAATTTTGAATACAATAAAAGCAGTAATTATCGATATATTCTCAATTGGGATTTGTTTAAACGGAGCCTGTATACTTCATGTCATTTTATTGGTTTAACCAAGCCAACCCTAAATTTTTCTAATTGATACTATTAGTCTAAATCCCCCTACAAATGGATCTGGTTGAACTTCACGCTCCGAATTTTAGACGATTAACTCAATCTTTATTGGGCGAAGGGAGGGATATCTTGATCGGGGAAGAGAACGGGGAAAGCCCATATGACCCACTATATCTGACAAGTCGCACTATACGTCAATCCAAGTTGCATCTTCGTCTCCCGGGATTCGAAAGGGTACTTTTGGAACACCAATAGGCATTAACTGAAAGAAAAAAGAATTAAGTACTATATTTCACTTTGATATGGAAACGTGATAATCGGGTTAGTCGCTTCATAATATCAACATATATATTAAAGGTTGATATTCTTTATTTTATCATATATTCTGTCTAGAATACATTAGAAAAGGTCAGAAAAAGCGATAGAATGACTAAAGAATGACTAAAGTATAATTCTTGAGACTAGAGCCTTTCAACGATGAACAAATATGGGGGCATTTGCTCATATAAAAAGGTATCAACCCCCATTGCGTATTGGTACTTATCGGGTATAGAATAGATCTGCTTCTCTTTGTTCCTACAAACATAATTGTTCTATTATTACCAATAGAATAGAACAAACATTAAACCTTGCTCCGAGATAATTCACTGAACAGAATAGGGGCCCGTTGATAGTCATAGTATTTTCCAATGCAATAAAGTTACATAGTATCTATTTTTTTGATAAAGGGGTATTTCCATGGGTTTGCCTTGGTATCGTGTTCATACCGTTGTATTGAATGATCCTGGTCGGTTGATTTCTGTCCATATAATGCATACGGCTCTGGTTGCCGGTTGGGCCGGTTCGATGGCTCTATATGAATTAGCGGTTTTTGATCCCTCTGATCCCGTTCTTGATCCAATGTGGAGACAGGGTATGTTCGTTATACCCTTCATGACTCGTTTAGGAATAACAAATTCCTGGGGCGGTTGGAGTATTACAGGGGGTACAGTAACGGATCCCGGTATTTGGAGTTATGAGGGTGTGGCCGGAGCACATATTGTGTTTTCTGGCTTGTGCTTTTTGGCAGCTATTTGGCATTGGGTGTATTGGGATCTAGAAATCTTTTCTGATGAACGTACAGGAAAACCTTCATTAGATTTGCCTAAGATTTTTGGAATTCATTTATTTCTTTCCGGGGTGGCTTGTTTTGGTTTTGGCGCATTTCATGTAACAGGCTTGTATGGTCCTGGAATATGGGTGTCTGATCCTTATGGACTAACTGGAAAAGTCCAGCCAGTAAATCCCGCATGGGGCGTAGAAGGTTTTGATCCTTTTGTTCCAGGGGGAATAGCCTCTCATCATATTGCAGCAGGGACATTGGGCATATTGGCGGGCTTATTCCATCTTAGTGTACGACCGCCCCAACGTCTATACAAAGGATTACGTATGGGTAATATTGAAACCGTACTTTCCAGCAGTATTGCTGCTGTCTTTTTTGCAGCTTTTGTAGTTGCCGGAACTATGTGGTATGGTTCAGCAACTACTCCGATCGAATTATTTGGCCCCACTCGTTATCAATGGGATCAGGGATACTTTCAGCAAGAAATATATCGAAGAGTTAGTGCCGGGCTGGCCGAAAATCAAAGTTTATCAGAAGCTTGGGCGAAAATTCCTGAGAAATTAGCCTTTTATGATTACATTGGCAATAATCCGGCAAAGGGGGGATTATTTAGGGCGGGTTCCATGGACAATGGGGATGGAATAGCTGTTGGGTGGTTAGGACACCCAATATTTAGAGATAAAGAAGGGCGCGAGCTCTTTGTACGTCGTATGCCTACTTTTTTTGAAACATTTCCGGTCGTTTTGATAGATGGAGATGGAATTGTTAGAGCCGATGTTCCTTTTCGAAGAGCAGAATCAAAATATAGCGTAGAACAAGTAGGTGTAACTGTTGAGTTCTACGGCGGCGAACTCAATGGCGTCAGTTATAGTGATCCTGCTACTGTCAAAAAATATGCTAGACGCGCTCAATTGGGTGAAATTTTTGAATTAGATCGTGCTACTTTGAAATCGGATGGTGTTTTTCGTAGTAGTCCAAGAGGTTGGTTTACTTTTGGACATGCTTCTTTTGCGCTGCTCTTCTTCTTCGGACATATTTGGCATGGGGCTAGAACCTTGTTCAGAGATGTTTTTGCTGGTATTGATCCAGATTTAGATGCTCAAGTAGAATTTGGAACATTCCAAAAACTGGGGGATCCTACTACAAGAAGACAAGCAGTCTGATACAAAATTTATTTCGTATTTTGAGTCTCTCTTTTTGTAATTTGATTTGACATTGGGGATCAGAGAAATATTGATTGAATCATTACCCTTTCATTGACTCTTTCTTTATCAGGGAAATAATCCCCCATAAACAGGTATGGAAGCTATAATTGTAAACCACAATCGAATCTATGGAAGCATTGGTTTATACATTTCTATTAGTCTCGACGTTAGGGATAATCTTTTTCGCTATCTTTTTTCGAGAACCGCCTAAAGTTCCAACGAAGAAATGATTTTTCATTATCTCCGTTGAAGTAATGAGCCTCCCAATATTGAATGCTGGGAGGCTCATTACTTCAACTAGTCCCCGTGTTCCTCGAACGGATCTCTTAGTTGTTGAGAGGGTTGCCCAAAAGCGGTATATAAGGCGTACCCGGTAAAACTTACAAGTAAACCAGATATAAAGATGGCGACTAGGGTTGCTGTTTCCATTCTTATATGAATTCAAGACCACAATGGATCTCTGATAAGATCCTTTATTTACAGGGGAATGGTATACAAAGTCAACAGATCTCAATAAATACAATCGGATTTATGGCTACACAAACCGTTGAGAGTAGTTCTAGATCTCGTCCAAGACAAACTACGGTAGGGGCTTTATTGAAACCGTTGAATTCGGAATATGGTAAAGTAGCTCCTGGGTGGGGAACTACTCCTTTGATGGGTGTCGCAATGGCTTTATTTGCAGTATTCCTATCGATTATTTTGGAGATTTACAATTCTTCCGTTTTACTGGATGGAATTTCAATGAATTAAATCTACAAGAACTACTAAGTTCGACTTTTTCAATACTAAAGTGAAATCTCAGGTTTCTGACTTATAACTCCCTTGGTAGTTCAATCGCGGAATTTCTTTCTTTCTGTATTTCCGGAATATGAGTGTGTGACTTGTTATAATGGATCCTATTGATAATACAGAGAATGAGTCTGTCATCTTATCTTGCTAGAGACGGTTCTACCTCGTCGAATACTCATCTTAGTATTTGGAGCACGAAATATTATGAAATAGATCCAGAATTGAACTATGATTCATATTTAAGATTCAGACCTTGTGACCGGATTCTAACTAAAAATTTTCAACGACTTTGACTAAAAGGTAAATTCTTTCGTATTTTGAGTCATTATACCTATTTAAGTGATGATCCGATAGTTCTGACTCAGGGAATCTTTGGGCTTGGGGTTTTTATTGAATCATCGTGGTTCTAGTATGAATCTAGGGTTTCGATTAGTTTATAGGGTCTTAACAAGAGAAATTCCTATCAATGAGAAAAAACAACAGCCAAAGCCGGATTACACACAACTAACAAAGCAAAGAAAAATAGGGAAAGAGAAGATTCAAGAGGCCTGTAGTAACAAAAAAAAGGAAGAGCCGACTTGATATTTTGGCATTATCACCACAAAGAAAAACTTTCGTATTTTTAATGCTTCGTATCTTCACTTCTGAGAAGATGAAATCGGAAGAGTAAGATATTTTTATTACATATGCGTTTGGAGCAGTATTAGTGTGTTTTTGCTTGAGCTGTACGAGATCAAATTCTCATATACGGTTCTCAGAGGGGGAGTCCCCCTGGTTTACCTATCTCAATAAAGTCTATGATTGGTTCGAAGAACGTCTCGAGATTCAGGCGATTGCAGATGATATAACTAGTAAATATGTTCCTCCTCATGTCAACATATTTTATTGTCTAGGCGGAATTACCCTTACTTGTTTTTT